TAAAAATAGGATGCCCTAACCAACCAACAGCTATTCCATCCCCGTTGTCCATTGATCCTGCTCTGAACAACCCCCCTTTTGCCGGATTATTCCCGATGTAATCATAAAAAGCTAATTTGTCGGGAATTTTAGACCAAGCTTCTGATAAACTTTGATTTTGAGCTAATCCAGCGCCAACTCTTCGATATATTTCTTGCTGGAAATATCCCTGATCCCATTGATACCGGGTGGGACCAAATAATTCGATAGGGGTAGTTGCTGAACCATACCACATAGTTCCCGCAACAACAAAAGCGGCAAAAAAGACAGCAGCGATACTACTGGAAAGCACGGTTTCAATATTTCCCATACGTAATCCTTTATACAGACGTTGGGGTGGACGGACACTAAGATGAAATAGGCCTGCTAATATGCCTAAAGTGCCCGCTGCAATATGATGAGAAGCTATTCCTCCCGGAATAAAAGGATCAAAACCTTCTACCCCCCACGCTGGATTTACAGGTTGTACCTTTCCGGTTAGTCCATAAGGATCGGACACCCATATTCCAGGACCGTACAATCCTGTTACATGAAATGCGCCAAAACCAAAACAAGCCAACCCTGAAAGAAATAAATGAATTCCAAAAATCTTGGGCAAATCCAAAGAGGGTTTTCCTGTACGTTCATCACAAAATATTTCTAAATCCCAATACACCCAATGCCAGATAGCCGCTAAGAAGCACAACCCAGAAAACACAATATGTGCACCGGCCACACCTTCGTAACTCCAAATACCCGGATTCGTTATAGTTCCCCCTGTAATACTCCAACCGCCCCATGAATTGGTTATTCCTAAACGAGTCATAAACGGTATAACGAACATACCTTGTCTCCACATTGGATCAAGAACGGGATCAGAGGGATCAAAAACTGCTAATTCATATAGAGCCATCGAACCAGCCCAACCAGCAACTAAGGCTGTATGCATTATATGGACAGAAAGCAAACGACCGGGATCATTCAATACGACGGTATGAACACGATACCAAGGTAAACCCATGGAAATACCTCTTTATCAACGAAAAATAGACACTATGTAACTTTATTGCATTAGCAAAAACTATGCTATGAACCTCCCCTTTTTGGAATTATCTTCAAGAAAGGAGTAATATTTGTTCTATTCTTTTTTTTTAGTAAAAACGGAACAATTTGGTTCCTAGTAAGAAAGAGAAGCAGATCTATTCTATACCCGATAAGGAACAATACGCAATGGGGTTAATCCCATTTTCGATCAACAAATGCATCTATATTTAGGAATCATTCAAAAGAACTATTCGGAATCGTAAACATTTTGATCGATTTATGACTCAAATATGATAAAAGACAATATTATTAAGCCAATAAACGCATTGTTACGCTTCCATATCAAAGTCCAATATAGTACTTAATTCTTTTTTCTTTCATTTTATGCCTATTGGTGTTCCAAAAGTACCTTTTCGAAGTCCTGGAGAGGAAGATGCCTCTTGGGTTGACGTATAGTGCGACTTGTCAGATATATTGGGTCATATGGGATTTCCCCCGTTTTCTCCCCCGATTGAGATATCCTATGTTTCGGCCAAAAAAGATTGAATTACCAATAATTTGGAACGTGAAATGCAATTTGATTTGAGGGATATTCAAATTCATATTAGCAATTAGAATAATTTATGGTTGAATTTTTTGGAACACTAAAATGAAGTTTTCATAAGTAAAGTATTAAGGCTCCCTTTAGAAAAAAACATTTTTAATTTCTTTTTTATTTATTACTACGTATACCCATAGATAATAAAAGATTATTATTGAATAATATTCAATATATTTGAGAGTAATAGTAATCTCAAACTTTTCACTTTAAACGAATCCAGCGAGGAAAGAAATAAATACATGTTTAATATTTTGCATTGATAGAAGATATGAAATCAATTGAAAAAAAAAATGAAGTTGTAAAAAAAAGACGTAATATTATTGACATTTGTCCTATATGTGCAAATCAAAATTGGGCAGATTTTTACTCGGAGTAGAGCATAAACCTAAAAGAATTGAAAAGACCTTTTCAGGAACAAGAAAAGAACATCGTGATTAAAATGAAATCGCGAAGAAGCAATGCATCAATGATAAGTTAATTCGATATGTTTAATCTTAATGTATTTTTTTTTGAGAGGGAAGGGGCACAAAACGAACTCATTTCGTTCTTGAAAAAATGAAGAAAATTCGTTTCATTAATATACGAAATTTTCTAATTTCTTCGAATTAAGAAACCGCTCTCAAAACTAAACTAAATAAATAATATATATATAAATAGTTTCATTTTAAAAAGAAAGAGGGCTGGAATCTACACATTGAGTCGTTTTTTCTCAATTTTTGTTGAACCGTATGCATCAAAAGGTGCATGTACGGCTCTTACGGGATACAAATTTGATCCTAATCAACCGACTTTATCGAGAAAGATTACTTTTTTTAGGCCAAGAGGTTGATAGCGAGATCTCGAATCAACTGATTGGTCTTATGGTTTATTTGAGTATAGAGAATGATAACAAGGATTTGTATTTGTTTATAAACTCTCCTGGCGGATGGGTAATCCCGGGGGTCGCTATTTATGATACTATGCAATTTGTTCAACCTGATGTGCATACAATATGCATGGGATTAGCGGCTTCAATGGGATCTTTTATACTCGTCGGTGGAGAGATTACCAAACGTCTAGCATTCCCTCACGCTTGGCGCCAATGAATTTTTTACGAAAAAAAGACTATGCATGAAATTAGGAAAATTAAGTAATAATAGCATGGCACATTGAATTCGATATACGAATTTTTTTTTTTTCAAAACATTCAATTATATATCGAAAGAGTAGTATGAAATTAGTAGGAAGGGTCTTCCCCATTTTATCTTCGCTATTGTCGGGACCCATTTTAGCGTCACAAACCTTTTTTTTTTATTTTCCCACCGAAGACTTTTTTAAAATTCCGATATTTATATTTATTGATATACTTATGAATATACTTTTAAAAGAGTAAAAATAAAATAAATCAAAACTTTGGGATTGCTGAATCACAGAGGAGATAAATATATAAAGCAACGGAGCCATCATAGTATTTTGGTAACTACTCTGAAATCGGAAAGGAAGGATGGTAATTGGATCATTTGACGATGTCAATCCGATAAACCTTATAATTTCTATATATTTTCTATCTTTTTAATTGATGATTCTTTGATGGAAGGTCAAACTGAATTCCATTCTAGAGCCGTATGCAATGCCTAAAGGATGCCCGTACGGTTGTTCTATACTTTCTTTTTTTCTTTATCTCTTTCCATCTCATAATCGAGATAGAAGAACCTTTTGTTCCATCATCAGGGTAATGATACATCAACCCGCGAGTTCTTTTTATGAGGCACAAACGGGAGAATTCATCCTAGAAGCAGAAGAACTACTCAAATTGCGAGAAACCATTACAAGGGTTTATGTACAAAGAACGGACAAACCCTTATGGGTTGTATCCGAAGATATGGAAAGGGATGTTTTTATGTCAGCAACGGAAGCCCAAGCTCATGGAATTGTTGATCTTGTAGCAGTTGAATAAAAAATCAAAATAGCATCAAAATTGCAGTAAGGGGAATAAGTTTAAATAAATCGACAATTTTGATTTCTTTATTTAGTTATTACCGGATTCAATAATATCTTATTCATCCATTCCATGGGAAAGTAATTCATAATTAGCCGGTTAGGATCAATCTAAACCAACCCATTCATTATGGATCCGATTCAACATGCCAACTATTAAACAACTTATTAGAAACACAAGACAGCCAATCCGAAATGTCACGAAATCCCCCGCTCTTGAGGGATGCCCTCAGCGACGAGGAACATGTACTAGGGTGTATGCGCGACTCGTTCAGATCATTTCTAATAGAAAGAAGGAACCCCTTTTTCCAGTATCAAAGATCAGTACTATTTTTTAATTTAAATTAAAATAGAAGAAAAGGGGAAATCGAAGAAAGAAGTACGTACGTTCACTATATCAAACTAAAAAAGATCTATTGGATTCTTCCATTGGATATGAAATTTATGGTTTGCATTGGTGCAAATTGAATTCACTCCATTTTCAAAATTGAAGATGATAAAAAATTCCTCATTGGTAACGAATGTTTATCCATTAAGCGAGCAACTATTATTTTGAAAACCCAATTAATTTGACTATGAAAAACGGACTACGAGGGTCAGCTACCCCAGCAAATCTTCATAATTAAATATCGTTACTGTATAAGTAGATCTCATTGTGAAAGACTTTTTACTAGATCATGGGTAGAGCAAAAGAATGTGAACTGTACAAGTTAGCAATAATATTCATTAAATGAAGTCAAAGTAAAGGACTCCGGTGTATAGAGAGGACCTCACCGTTTTAGAAAGAACCATATAAACGATGGAACCCACGATTTCCCTTTTATATATATATATGGGCATTCAACTCAAAATAATAAATTGTATCGATACTAAGTATCAAAAAACGAAAACAGAAAAAATATTCTATTAAAAGAAATTCAAATAAATAGAAATGAATAGGAATAAATAAATCGTGGGCGGGAAGGTTATAGTAGCAAAAGCCATTGGAATTCTTATTTTATACATTGGAAGAATGCGTGTTGTTATTACTAAACTAGTAAATTGGAAAAGAATAACTGAAAGAAAGGAAATCCATTAGTTATTCATTAAGGTTGCATTTATTCAATGACCAGAATTACACGAGGATATATAGCTCGTAGACGTCGAACAAAAATTCGTTTATTTGCGTCAAGCTTTCGTGGAGCTCATTCGAGACTTACTCGAACAATTATACAACAGAAAATCAGAGCTTTGGTTTCGTCTCATCGAGATAGAGATAAGCGAAAGAGGGATTTTCGTCGTTTGTGGATCGCTCGGATAAATGCAGTAATTCGTAAGAATTTTTTATCCTATAGTTATAGTCATTTTATACACAATCTGGACAAGAACCGGTTGCTTTTTAATCGTAAAATAGTTGCACAAATAGCTATATTAAATAGGAATTGTCTTTATATGATTTCTAATTCGATCAAAAATAAATAAATTCTTCAATTTTAAGGAAAAATTGGAATTGGAAGTTCGACTATTGAAAATGCCATTTTCTGGAGAATGAACTCCGGGAAAGTAGAATAAAAATTAGTATGATAAAGATAAAGTCGCTCAAAATGAAATGAGCAACCAAACACGTCCAATAAATATCCAATACAAAAAGATTGCTTCTTCGCCGATTCTTGTTTTTTTTTTTTATGATAAGTAGGAGAAATCCAATCAAGATTAGATTGGATTCTCGAATTCTTCGAATAAAACATCAAACTCTATTTCAGTTGTCGAATTTGAATTTGGATTCAAATTGAAGAGGAAAGTAAGCCTACTTTTTTTATTTATTCCGGATTCTAAGACCATTAGCTCTGGCAGTCGATTCGCTTCTTTCAAATTGTTTATCATTATTAAGAAAGGGTAATAAAGATAAAATACGAGCTTGTTTTATAGCAATAGTAATTAATCGTTGTTGTTTTAAGGTCAATCTATTCACCCGTCTGGATAATATTTTTCCTTGTTCACTAATAAATCGACTAATTAAACTCATGTTTCTATAATCAATTCGATCCCCCGATTGGATCGGGGGCAAACGCCTACGAAAAGATCGTTTGGATTTCCGAAAGAGTCGCTTGGATTTTTCCATACTTTGTTTATTCCTTATCTCGAAAATACTATTTCAATCCGATCCAAAATAATTTTGAATTAAAAAAAAGATTGGTTTTTTTTATTTTGAGTTAATTCAATTCTGTTAACTAAACTATTAAAATCTAGAATAATAGGGTCTCTCGAATAGAGAATATGTCCTTTTTTTGTTCCTGATATAAGAGTGATACACAAATCAAAATAACTTGGAGTTGGTTTATTTCTTTATCTCCCCGTGAATCGTATGTTTGTAACAATAGGGACAGAATTTTCTCAATTCCAAGCGACTCGGCGTATTGTGTCGATTCTTTTGAGTAATATATCTGGAAATCCCTCTTGATTCCTTATTAAGTCCGTTTCGAAGACAATTGCTACATTCCAAAATAACTGTTACTCGAGCATCTTTTCCCTTGGCCATGACCCTCCTTTAGTTTGAGTTTTTGATTCAATCAACTCTTCTTATTTGCTACTCTTGAAGTAACTAGCAAAAAGAAAAATAAATAAAAAAAAAGTTGCTAAGTTGAAATTATGAAAGATTTCGTTCCAATCACAATACAATATACAATATAATAGAGTAAGAAATATTAAATAGAATTTCGAATTCATTTTTCAAGTTTAAGTGGAAGAAGGAATTAAAACTCTATTGAATTTAGCTATATTGAATTCGATTCGAAGTATAGTATATAGTACACTATTTCACTTTCCTATCTTGTATTCCAGTTTTTTCATAGACCCCTTTCTGTTCTCACTCTATTTTTTAGAAATCGAATTGAACGCTGAGCTCAAATTTAGCCGAGGTTGAATTCATTTTTTTTCTATCTTTCCTCCTTTCTTTATTTTGTCTCTAAGTATCTAATTGAATTTTGGATAATTCAAAAAAGAGGGGAAGGGATTAGTCATAGATTTTTTGATTATATCTCTAATCTTCTTCACCCCTTCCCATGTTACTAACTAAACTAGTATGAAAAAAAAGGAAATGTCAACGCATCTGGGAATAAACGATTGATCTCTATCAACAAACCCGCTAAAGACCCGAACCAGAGAGTACTTAGTACCGGTGCCACGGAAAGATAGGTTTTTAGATCTCGCATTTTGAATCCTCCTTCTTTATGTTTTAATGTTTTATTAAAATATCTAATGGTAATACATATCGGATATGGAAGTATTTGAGATTCCTTTGTATTTTACACGGGATTCCTAATTTCCATGATTGATTTAAGAAAATAAAAAAGAGATAAGATTCTACCTTTCTAAGAATAAAAAAGTACCTTTCTTCCCCTCCCCCCAGTATTCCCTCGTTCTTTTTTACGATCAGTTTTTTTGATATTCCTATGTATATAAGCATCTTATTATAATAATAGAATATATGTTCTATTCTATGAATAATATTCTATTCATACGAGATTTTCTCGTAGATATGAGTTAAAAGAAATAAAATAAATATCAAGAAAAATTGTCTATGTTCCTAGATTAATAGGAATGGAAGGAATGGAAAATAAGGTTTTTGCAAACAAGACGGGGATTCTCTACAATGACAATGTAGACCAATTGAAAGAAAGGGATGTAGCGCAGCTTGGTAGCGCGTTTGTTTTGGGTACAAAATGTCACGGGTTCAAATCCTGTCATCCCTACCTCTTACTTCTCTTATGAGAAGTAAGAAGGAATCAATTTGAATCGATTCAAATCACACATCCATTTTTTTTTTATGTTATTCTCTAAGATATTCTAGGTATTCAAGATAAGATTAGAGTGGGGGACAA